TGGGAAATAGAGGTATGTGATAGATACTATCTTGATTCCATATTTTTATGCCTTTTACTTATGAAGGGCAACAAAAGAAACAATAGGTTTTATTATCCTACATGTTCCATTAGTAACACTCCCTTGATACTTTCCAAGGGTGTCACTGCCTATTTTATTTTGCTTGTGCTTAATGTTTCCCGATTCTACTAGAAATCATATACGAACTTGTTATAGATGTATTTATTGGATTGGTTCATCAATAGTGTTGGGTCAGAATCCCCCCCTTTTTTTTTGACTCTGCACCATTGATTCCACTATTATTAGTGAGCAATAATGGAATAATTCCTTCATATTCATAGAGATAGGGGACATAATTCACATGGATATAGTAAGTCTCGCTTGGGCTGCTTTAATGGTAGTCTTTACATTTTCCCTTTCACTCGTAGTATGGGGAAGAAGTGGACTCTAAGGGTACTACTAATTGAGTTGAGTAATCAAATCAAACTGTATCAATTGTTTTATAAATCATTCTCGTTTTGAACTTTAACTATTGAATTCTTAATTGAAAATATTCATTTTCAAATATTAATTCAATTTAAATAAAAATATCTTTATTTCGAAATTCCATTGGATTCTGGTGGAGTAATGTATTATATGAATAATACCCTTTCAATCAAACAGATATTTCAATGATTCCCATGTTCGTATTTCGAAAGTAAAGGGGATACAAATGATAGGCAATTTCTTCCAACCGAATTCTTGCTAAATTTTCTATTTCGGTGAACCGGCTCTTACCAGAATTATATATGGACAACGAGGAACAACGGACCCTTTTTATTTGTTTCCCTCTTTACTGTTCAAAGAGAAAGTAGTTCTGTTATTAAGTGGATACGCACTTTCTATGGGAAACAACATAGACATAGTGATTGTCCAACGAGATACTACGCATAATAAGATCTTGCCTTGGGCAAGTCACATATTGCGTACTTACTTTATTATTGTATAAATTTGATTTATGCTTTATCAACTCGTTTCATATCATGGTTCAAACGTTACAAATCGATGGGGTTACTCCTTTTCGAAATCCGAAGAAGTTCCCATAGAGCTCCTTGAATCATCTGTCAACGGCTCAATCAATTACTTCTTCGGAATGCGAAAAAACAAAAAAAAAAGATTACTCGGTTTTTTTTTATTAATATATGCCTATACAATTTTTCCTTCATTGATTTGATTCTTTCGATGGATACCGGGATTCATATTGGAAATAATCAGAAATCTAGGAATTAGAACCATAAGAGTTGCCTTTCTATTTTTTCAGATTGATTGGAATCAATACAAATCAAATAGATGAAGCAAAGAAATAGAATTGGGGTGCTATATACATTACATATATGTAATTGATATCTACATATATGAATATGAAGATACATATTTTAGATTGATCTATATTAAGCCTCTATCTTTATACAGTACAACTTTATACACTACAATAACAGTAATAAATAGTATGGTAGAAAGAAATATATGAATCTTTCTACCATACTATCGGATCTCATAGAATACTGCTGATTCTAGTCCGCTCATTTCATTTAAGACGCGAAATTGGAATCCTTTTGATTTTATTTCTTCAATCATTGATAAGAACTAAGGAGTCAAGTTTCGTTCAAATTAATCATTTTGACTGACTGTTTTTACGTAAATGATAAGTAAGAAAGCAGTAGGAACTAGAATGAACAGTGCAGTAGCAATAAATGCAAGAATATTTACTTCCATAATATCATCGTTTTTTTTACTTCGCAATAACTCGGGATTTAATCCCATAGAGATGAGAAATCTTTCACCTGTAAATTCAATGAGATGAATTATATCTCGATGATATTGAATCAGATCAATATCATGAATAACAATATCTGAGCTATCAAATCGATTCATCGTCGAGAATTGAATAGTATAACATAGGAAGATCTTTTATCCATACCGAATCCAAAAATGGATTCCTGATCTAATCTAATCAAGAATTCCTTTATTTATCATTCTTTTCCATTCTTTCTTTCTTTTCTATAAGCTACCACCTTCCTTGTACAATCATCTGATGAAGTATCATCTGACCGTTTTTCCACTTCCATTGGTTACAAACCCAAACAAACAATAGAAGTCAAATGGAAAAAAAAAGACTGAGTTAAGTTCTAAACTCCGTTTTTTTAATGATCTAATTTTCTTGGAAGACAAAGAAGTGTGATAAAGATGAGTCCCAGTCTAAAAGATCTAATATTCCATCAAATTCACTATTTTCGAATTTTTTCTTTTTTCGATGGGATCCGAAAGGAAAAAAAAATGATTCATTCCCTTGGGCGGGATCCTTGTTTGATCTTTCTTTTATTAATATCCTCTTTCCTTGGATTAGGACTGGGACGCATATATCAAAAGTTCAGTGTGCAATTTGAATGAGATAAATTGTTTCAAATTCAAATTAGTAACTGAGATTACACACAATCGGAACCGGAAAAAGAGATAGGTTTAATCTGAAAAGTATTCTATCAGGGTAACTATGTTAAATTCATTTTGTAGCGTACAAGAAATGAATTCCATTTGTGTATGTGCTTCCAGGAAACATAGGGTATTCTATTCCATTACACGGATCGGGAACAATCGAAAAAGTCCGACCCAGTACGGTATCTCTTGGAATTCTGAATATGATGCTACCAATAATTGTACTAATCCACATATGTCTCTCTCCCACCAATCGGTACTAGTTGAAGTAATGGAAATTACCGGATTTGTTTGATGAGAAATGCGAAACGAAAAAGCAAAAAAAAAAAAGAAATAAGGATTTCCGTTGGGAATGAAATTCTGCTCCTTGTCCTCTTTTTCACAGAAAATGGAGAGATGAATTGAGTGTTTATTGGATCCGTCGGGACTGACGGGGCTCGAACCCGCAGCTTCCGCCTTGACAGGGCGGTGCTCTGACCAATTGAACTACAATCCCAGGGAAATAAGGTGTATAGCATACATATTCTTATGATTTCATTCAAACCATTTCTATTTAGAATCGCCGTGTTGTAACATAGACGCGAATGATATATTGATATCCACATGGATACGCACTTTAGTGAGAGCGACATGGATTAATCCTTTCGTTATTGTCAAATCGATTGATAATCAATCTTTCAATGAACAAAAAGAGTCTTTTTTTTCTTTCCTCTTTTCCTTAGACTTTATACTTACAGATCCTGATATGAATCTAGATCATTAGCAAGATCCGCATTTGTGGGAACAAATAAAAATAAATAGAGCACAAATAAATAGAAGTAGGGATATATCATAAAGTTTTCTTTTTTTTTTTTTTATTCCTCCTTATCAGGAATTTCTGGAAAACAAATGAGTTATATCATTTCATGGTGGATCAGCGAATTATTGGGCCGAGCTGGATTTGAACCAGCGTAGACATATTGCCAACGAATTTACAGTCCGTCCCCATTAACCGCTCGGGCATCGACCCAGGAAGAATCAATTCTAGGCTTATTGATAATCCATGATCAACTTCCTTTCGTAGTACCCTACCCCCAGGGGAAGTCGAATCCCCGCTGCCTCCTTGAAAGAGAGATGTCCTAAACCACTAGACGATGGGGGCATGCATGCTTGCCCGACCGCCATCATACTATGCTCATAGTATGAACAGTTTTTTTTAATTGTCAATATAATGTAATGGTATGACTAGATCCGACGGATCTTTCTGCCTTTCATGATTCCATAGAATTTTTTGATTCGTCATTTCTATTCATGAATCATTCATTCTAAGCGCCATTCTATATATAAATCTATTAATAAATCTATTATATAAATCTATAAATCGATATTACTCTATTAGATAGTACTCTATTAAATATTCTATATTAAATATTAATATTTAAATAAATATAATAAATAATAATCAATTTCTATAGATAAATTTATCTATAGAAATAGAAAATAATACGAAGGATAGGATCCTTTCGGGGAATGACTTGTCCGCCAGAAAAAAGGTGAAACTCCATTTCTTCCACTTTCATTCATTGATTCACTCGTTGTTAAGATGAGATATGCCTATCTCACACTAAGCCAGGAAATTAACAAACGATAAATCTGAGGCAAGTTATCGAAAATTGTTTTTTCTTTAAGAATTTGCTTCAGGGGACAAATAGAATATCTTCATCACATGATTCGACGAAATATCTTGGATCTATGTCGAATTGGTAGGTACATGTATCAATCAAGTGAATTTCGTTCTGATAGGGATCAATTCAATAAAAGAAAAGTAATTAGAGTCAGTCTTGAAATAATTCATTGCATTGATATTTATCAAATTCAATATCAATAAACCATTCTTAACCTATACTCGCTAGGGAAATCCAATTTCTCGTTCCCGAATGGGCCACCAGCTACTATGAGTCTATTGCATGTACTTATGTATATAATATATGTACATAGATATATCTTATCCGCATAATGATTCATTCAGGAATTGAATCAAACGCGCCCTTTTAACTCAGCGGTAGAGTAACGCCATGGTAAGGCGTAAGTCATCGGTTCAAATCCGATAAGGGGCTTTCGATTTTTTCATAAAACTCCAGTCTTAGTATTCATATTTGAGCGGAGAATAGAGATATTGTTGATATTTGTAATAAAAAAAAGTAACCAACTGTCTAATTGAATTAGAATAATAACTTATTCTAATTCAATTAGAGTATAGTAGTTATAAAGTTGAACATTTGTTTATTATATTATAATGAATAATGAGAATGAATAATGATAAGTCATTTCTTGAATTGCCAAATATTCCTATTTTCCACTATTCCAATCAAATCCATTGTAAAGATTAGAAATCAACAAAAGAAAAAGTAAGTGGACCTGACCCATTGAATCATGACTATATCCACTATTCTGATATTAAAATTCGATAGAGATGAAATTGGAACAGTGGGTCTTTTTTTATTTCATTTCTTTGGACTCCGCAAGAATTTGTCGATATTTCCGATTAA